TATATTCCGTTTACTATAGAAGTTCCGAGGGAGTTCATTAAAGGAATGTTTCCAATAAAAATTGTTTGTTCTTGCATATCCTTACTGCTTTTCCAAATCAATCCTGCGGATACATATAATTCAGAAGAATATGTGAGTGATTCATATACAGCATCCCTTTCTTTTATCAACGGTTCCACCAATTGATATGTTTCCACAAATAATTGAAATTCAATTTCTTGATCTGTCTCTTCAATTTTTGGAAACTTATAAAGTTCTTCTCTTAAGCCCCGATCCATGAACCCACAAAATCCTTCAAATTGTATCTGATTCAACCCAGGTATTGTAGACATTTCCCCATTTGCATCCCCGAGCATTTTGAATTTCCCATTTAGCAAAAAAATCCCATTCTTTTCTCATTCTTCATCGAATCATATGAATCGATCTAATAATGATGGAATTGAATTTCTATTCTGTTTACTGAATCACATGAAATTTGATCTAACTCCATATACCATATAATATATATGGGGATGTATGAAATATGAAATGCGTATGAACGGAAGAAGAAAAATTATACTCAAATTTGAATTTATATTTATAACAAACAGATACAGAAAATAATTGATAAATGCCATTTAGCCTTATGGAGTTTTGTATAGAATATCAAAAAAAAAAAAATTCAATTTCTACCATTATTATGATATTACATATTCCAATCCGATTGAATACCAGAAAAATGAAATGAATTCCTGATTTGATCTGTTCGTTGAGATAAAGACAAAATAATCATAAAATAGATATAGGGGGAGAGTTGATTTTTCTAGCACTTCATTTTTTCATGGATTCCATTGTTAAAAAAATGATTCGCATAGAAGAGAGATGTTTTTACCCACTTTTTAGTTTTTTAGGAGAATATTTAGACTATGATTGAAGTGCGTACGAAAAGAGGGCTTGTATTTATTAAACATGTGCAGATATAGCATTTCTATTTATATATGTCTTTCCTCTTTTCTTTTTATTCCATTATAGCGCTCTAGTGGAGACAACACATGGCGTGCTCTATCAAAAATTCTATTTTTTCTTTAATTTTAATCTATTCAATGAAAAATTGAAACACGATAAGTTCTTGCTGATTCCCTATGGACATCATATCTAGATAGATAAAATACCTCATTAGATAACTATAGCTGTGTAACAACGTATGTTCTGGGGTTTACATAGAATTGCTGTTATATTATTATATTATAATATCTGAAATTCAGAAAGTTTTTTTTTATTGAAAAAAAAAATCAATACTGATTAGTTATGTATCCAGTTTGATTTTATTCTACCACTATAAAAAGACAAGTGAAGAAGAATCGTCCATAAATTTGCAGTCAATAGTTAATAGTTAATGGTTCCAATTTATTTGTCCTGAATTTTGACTTTTGTAACTGAGAATCCACATTTTCTTTTTCAATAGAAAAGAAAAAAGAAAGGGAAAGTTTTTAGATATTGTGTGTCTTGAGATACTATAATCAATTGAAGGTATGGATACAATCTAAAAATAAAAAGGGGATACTCTCATTTTTTTGTTTGTAGCCTTTTGGCGACATGGCCGAGTGGTAAGGCGGGGGACTGCAAATCCCTTATTCCCCAGTTCAAATCCGGGTGTCGCCTGATCAGCAAAAAACTCGAAATCCTATATTCTAAAGTGTTGTAGTCTAGGATTCAAGGAAAAACTAGAGTAGTGGAAGGGAATCAGTAAATCTTGATATGGTAGCCCCTCCCCTACTAATGGAGGGGCTACTAGCGGAGTCTTGAATTAGATTGGATACTGGGAGTGTCTAATTAACTAATGAATGGTTGTAGAAGGGTTGGAAGATACTTTGTATACAGACTGATGAAAGTCTCTAAGTGTTCAGGCATCCAATTAATATTAGATTGGATGGATAATTGGCTTTTACTTAACTTAATGAGGGACACCAAAAGAAAGAATAAGTCTTATTATTGCTACATGTGAGTAACATTCTTTTGATACTTCCAAAAGTGTTACTGCCTATTTTGCTTGTGCTTAATGGTTCTCGATTTTACTAGAAATCATATAAGAACTTGTTATAAGTTATAAGCGGATTTATTGAAGTGTTTCATCAACGGTGGTGTGTCAGAATTCCCTTTTCTTTTTGACTATGCGCCGGTAATTCCACTATTATTAGTGAACAATAATGGAAAAATTCCTTCATATTTATTTCATATTCATAGAGATAGGGGACATAATACACATGGATATAGTAAGTCTTGCTTGGGCTGCTTTAATGGTAGTCTTTACATTTTCCCTTTCACTCGTAGTATGGGGAAGAAGTGGACTCTAGGGGTACTCCTAATTGGTTTGAGGAATCAAACCGTATCAATTGTTTTCAAGATCGTTTTGCAAAGCCTTTTTTTAAGTATTTTATTAGTCTTCAGTTCGAAATTCTTGGATTCTAGTGAAGTAATGTATTCTATGAATAATATAGATGAATAATACCCTTTCAATCAA